AAAAAAAAGAATAATTCTAGACATTCTCTTAGCCCGTTCGGAAAGATCTCATTTCATAATTATCCCTGACTGTTTGTGTCTCTAGCACGACCACTTGATGAAATTTGGAGGGAAGTAGAGTAAATGGCCGATACTACTGGAAGGATTCCTCTTTGGATAATAGGTACTGTAACTGGTATTCTTGTGATCGGTTTAGTAGGCATTTTCTTTTATGGTTCATATTCCGGATTAGGTTCATCCCTGTAGTAATCGGATGAATGGAGTTGTAGATATGAAAGCGTAGGAACTCAACGGGATTCCCTTCTTTAGTTTGTTTGATTCGAGGGGAAAGGGCCCGTTGGGTTCTTAAGAATCAGAGTCTTTTTTTGTCTAAAAGTGGATTTCCTTTTCTGCTGGTTTAAAAAACTCCATTCTCGTGATGCTTTTGAAAAAAGAACTTCATTGGTTGATTCAGAACACCCCTTCCTTGATCTTGATAGTATCTGATAGTATTTATTAGGTACTTTCCAAGTTAAAACAAAGAGGGAATCACTCAATTTCCTGGAATTAGAATAGAAATAGATATTCTATATTTTTGCAAATTATATTTCTGTCGATTATATCTCGCGCAAACACTTTCTATACTCTTTCTTACCCTTTATTATCCCTATATTTTTTAGATTTTAGTATCTCAGTGGAAAGTTCATTGACTAAGTTTTATTTTTTTTTTTCACTACTATAAATTAGAATTTTATATATTTTTTTGTACGTAATAAATCGAAAATAAAGTAAAGTTCCGATACATCTGGAAAACAAAAAAAAAAGACTAGGGGTTTTTGACAAAGAAATTCCTCTTTCAATACAAGAAAGGGGGTTTAGAAAATTTCTTTTCTTATGTCGAAGACTAGGAAGACAAAACGAAGACAAAACAAATAATGCCCCCTAGAATTTTGTGTTCCCCGCACTTCTAGTTGGTTCGATTGTCCGCTTATTTATGCTAATCTCCATCCAAATTTTATAGCATTGAAATCCGGCAATAGTAACACGGCCCTGTCAATTCAATTTGAACAAAGAAAAGGCGGTAAAGCCATAAAGTAAAATAGTCTTCTTCAAAGAAAAATCTACCTATCTATAACTAAGAGTGCGTTATGATTAAGAGTGCGCTACAAGGTAGTCCCCGAAGTTCGTAGAAAAAGAGCAAGTAAATAAAAGGTTTTTCGGAATTGATTTCTTTTGATCATACAGAATTGACAACAAAAATTTTGTTCTTTTTACGAACCCGATGTCGATAAATCTGCGAGTTTAGAAATTCATTTCGGCCAATTGAACCTTTTCGAACTGTTTCTTTTTAAGAACTAAAAATATTTGTGCCAAAATAACAGATGCCAAGAAGACAAAAAGGCCTTGGACACGTAATGGGTCTTGAAGTACTATTTCGGCATCTCCCTGACCAAACCCACCCACATTAGGGTTACTCGTTAATGGTTGATCAAGTTTGATGGATTCACCCTCTGAAACAAGAATTTCCGGTCCTGGAGGGATAATATCAACCACTTGACGCCCATCCGACGGATCTGTTATGATTATTTCATACCCCCCTTTTTCTTTTCGTATGATTTTGCTTACTATGCCCGCTCCTGTAGCATTATAAACTGTATTGTTACTCTTGCTTCCGTCGGGATAAATCTGACCCCTTCCCCTATTCCCTCCTACATATATAGGATATTTTAAGAAGTGAACATCTTTCTTAATAGTGGGGTCGGGGGAAAGGATAGGAAAGGTGATTTCACTATATTTCTGGCCGGGGACAGGCCCTATTACAAGAATATTTTTTTTATTAGGGCGGTAGCTCTGAAAAGACAAATTTCCTATCTTTTCTTTCATCTCGGGAGAAATACGACTGGAAGGGGCTAATTCAAACCCCTCCGGTAAAATAAGAACAGCCCCCACATTCAAACCCCCCTTCTTACCATTAGCAAGGACCTGTTTCACTTGCTTATCATAAGGAATTCGAACAACTGCTTCAAATACAGTATCAGGAAGTACTGCTTGTGGAACCTCAATATCCACGGGTTTGTTGGCTAAATGACAATTGGCACATACAATACGCCCAGTCGCTTCTCGTGGATTTTCATAACCCTGCTGTGCAAAAATGGGATATGCACTTGAAACAGGTGCCCGAGTTATGATATATACCATGAGCGATACGGAAATAGATCGAGTAATATGTTCCCTTATCCAAGAAAAAGTATTTCTAGTTTGCATGGTCTAATCATTGGTCTGAAAATTTCTACAATAAATTCGGTAGGTCGCTAGTATAGTCTCCTATCCACGATTTTGCTACTTATTACTGAAATACTATCAGTATAAAAAGTATAAAAATAGTATGAAAACCCCCCGGATAGCATTTTTTTAATACTTATGTAGAGCTACAAAGTAAGAAACGTTCTAATTGGATTAATATTGGTGGATCATTTATCAATCATTCATTGAATGATAAATAACTACAAGTGATGGAGATACACGATTTAAATAACGAAAAATCCAATATTTAAAAACAGTATCGAGAATAACCGGAAAAGTGGAAACAAGACCAGATATAATTTGATCGTTATGACCAAATCCAAAATCTTTGTACACAGAACCAATCATTAGTTCCCAGCCGTGGGGTGAATGAAATCCGATACATAAATCGGTTAATAAAAGAATCAAAAAGGCTTTTACTGTATCACTTAAGTTATATAGAAATTCCTGAGCCCAAGAGTTAAGAATAAGAAGTTCTTCATTACCTAAAAAAAAATAACCGCTTAGAATAACAAAACAGATTATATTTGTCGAGAAGTGTAAAATTATATGGATATGATCCTCGTTGTATATCTTGATTAATTGGATTGTTTCTTTGTGAATTCCTATAAGAAACCTTTGTAAACATGTCTCCGAGTATTCCTTGATCATTTCTTCCAAGAATAAGGTTTCATCTAATTCTATGAACTTTTCTAGAATAGTTTTTTCTTTAATATCATTCAAAAAAATTTCGGATTGGCCTATATGCGCCCAATTAATAACCCAAGACTCCATACTTTTAGTAAATGAGAGAGAAATCCACCAGGGCAGAAATACTATAGATGCAAGGTACAAAAGAGGAGTGAATGCTTTCTTTTTTGCCATTTTTCGCCTGTTAATTTTCCATTCCATTTGTCGACTTTATATGATCGAATCTTTCTTTCAAACATGAGTTGTCGACAAGGCATCAAACCTATGAATCTGTTTGATTTGTGATTTTGTTTTGAATCTAGAAACTAGAAATAGACCAAGACTCCACTTCGAATTCGACTTAAGAAATAATAAAAAATAGTGTTGTCAAACATCTCAATTCATCAAATTATAAACAACAGTCTCCTTTCGATGAATGGCCGAAAGAAGTACTTTAAGGAATGAATATTATTCAGATTTTGAGATGAAAGAACCCCTTATTCTATCAAAATATCCAATATTTCAAAAAAGTTTAAACGATTCGTCATAGTCAAGAATAGAATAACGGAGAGAAATTTATTGTAATGGTCAAAAAAATGGGCGGCAAAACAAGACAGAAAAAGGCCAGTTATTAAGAAAACCCATTAAGGATAAAAGGCCGATTGAAAAAAAAAGAATTTACAAGATATCGTTTATCTGCATCTGTTTATCTCAATCTAAAGTATCACTTGGTTAGAGAAAAAATATGATTTTTGCGTTTTTTTCCTCCTGCTGAGAAAGCATTCGTTCTTCAGCCCAGTTCCTTTTCTCAAAATCAAAATACTTCAATCGGTACGCGCAAGAAATAGGCCAATTCCGCGGCTTTTTGTTCAATTTCCCGTGGAGTCAAATTCTCATCAGTACGAGTCAACGGAACAGCCCCCCGGCCTCTGATATCCATATAAAGGACAGGACGAGCATAAATACCCTCTTTAACTTCTATTCGAACGGATTGAATATCTTTTATAAGGAATCGGAGGGATATACGACGATTTTTTCCGGGAAATCCCCAACGAAAAATACGCACTATTCCTTCCTTTCTATCAAATCGATCATAACCACTACCTACATTCCAGGAAATTGTGCACCACAAATAGGAACTAATAAAGAGACCCGCGATCCCGTAAAAAGACATCACGATCCCCTGTGGAAAAAAAACGATTTGCTGAGACGGGACAAAAGATATCAAATTCCTACCAAGAAAACTGGAAATTCCAACCAACAAGAATCCCAATGAACCTAAAAAAACGATAAGGGCCCAGCAAAAATTACTTAGTTTTCTAGACCCCGTTATAAGTTCTATCCATATATGTTCTGATCGACAACTCATACTTCATTCGATTGCATTTTATTGAAATTGAGAGAATACCCCAAATGGTTTTGGCTTTACTTTTTTTTGTTTCCAAATGCACTTTCATTAACTAGTACTAGTTTGGTGTGAACTAGCACTAGGAACTTTTAGGGGTAATTCATCAAATTTGTTTAGATCTAAAATAATAACATACCCCTCGTATAATCCCAATATACATATCGATATACATATAGATCGACCCACTTTACATTTTAGGCACCCGGCGATCCTTATCTATTTGATATTGACTAAAATTCAGTTACCTATAGATCATTTTCTCCGGGCATAAGAGCTTTATGTTCGGCAGAAATCACATGTTCTAGCATATTTTATTTTCCGAAATAAATATCTATGTTATGCTACAAATCTAATTTTCAAAAAAAAAAACGAATGAGATTGGGTCCCCTCAGATCTAAACAATCTTGTTTTTTTGAACATGAAGAAATAAAGAAGCCATTGCAATTGCTGGAAATACTAGGCCTACTAAAGGCACAAAAATAGAGGGAAAGTTGAAAGTTGTCATAAAATGGGGTACCTCGGTTTATTATTTGTACCTGTTCTTATTTTTTTTAATATCATATGTTATATTTATACTAATTATAATTAGTAATTGTAGTTATTATTAATTAATTCAATTTGACAGTTTTTAATTAAAGATCTAAGTGAGTATATAGAATAAGGAAAAAGTCCAAGGAATGTAGAATTAAATAAATGGACTTATTCATCTATCTACATCTACATGAAAGATACATATGATAATCCATTGATAATCCATTTTCTTCGTTTCTTTGTGTTTTGTTCTTGGCTTCCAATTTAATTAATAAAGAAAGAGTTATCCGGAACTTTTTATTTTGATTCTTTCTACAATTAGATCTTAGGTGGCTAAAAAAAACTCCCTTTTTAGTTACTTTGATTCCGATAAGCTAAGATTCTGATAAGCTAAATACTTGTTTGCTACAAATAAAAAAATGAAACTTAGTATACTCTACTTTTAGTATACTCTACTTGAGTAAATTGGAATTCAAAGGAAAGAAGGCGTGGAACTTAAATAACTCACTCAGAATGCTTTTCAAAAGATTACGCGGTACGATTAGGTCAAATAAGCCCTTCTGGAATAAATATTCGGCCGCTTGTGAACCTTCGGGTAATGTCTTATTCAATGTTTGTTCAATTACTCTTTTACCCGCAAATGCAATGTAGGAATTTGGTTCGGCAATAATAATATCTCCCAACATACCAAAACTAGCTGTTACCCCGCCAGTAGTAGGAGATGTAAGGATTGATACATAAAATAACTTTTTATTTGATTGATAATCATATAAAGCAGACGATATTTTAGCCATTTGCATCAGGCTCAAACTCCCTTCTTGCATGCGCGCCCCCCCCGAAGCGCACACTATAATAAGTGGCAGAAATTGATTGGTAGCGTACTCAATCAAACGGGTGATTTTCTCCCCGACTACGGATCCCATACTGCCTCCCATAAACTGAAAATCCATAACCCCAATTGCTATGGGAATACCATTTAGTTGACCTGTGCCTGTTTGAACAGCCTCAGTTAATCCTGTCTTTCTTTGATAAGAATCAATCCGATCTTTATAAGGCTCCTCCTCCGAATGAAATCCAATGGGGTCCAGAGAGACCATGTCTTCGTCCATAGGGTCCCAAGTACCCGGATCGATCGAAACTTCGATTCTTTCTGAACTACTTATTTTCAAATGGTATCCACACTGTTCACAAATATTCATTTTTGATTTCAAAAATTTCTTATAATTTAATCCATAACAATTTTCACATTGAACCCACAAATGCTTGTATTTTTGAGTTGCATCGAAATCACTAGACCTTTCTCTTAGAGTTAAATCATTACTCTTGGCGTGGGTTCGTATACTGGACTCCCCGCCTTCACTACTAGTTTTACGTTTATCAAAAACGAACCTAGAAATGTAACCGTCACTACTATTACTTACAATGGATGTATCCATACAGATTTGAGACTGAAGATAACTGTCAATGCAACTATTAATGTGATTATTCCAACTAGATTGAGTATCATACATGTAACGATTGTATAAGGCATTTTCATTTGGAGATCCATTATTGATATAACTAGAATCGCGATAACTAGGAAAAGAACTTTCTAGTTCACTCAGAAAAGAATGATCGCTGTCAATCTCAAAAATAGGATTTTCTATATCAACAAAATAGATAGAATAACCATCCCCTTTACTATCCCTAACTAGAAAAGTATCGTCGGAGATGAAATTTCGAATGTCTTTGGTGCCAAATAAACGACCAATATCACTGTAACTAGAATTGCCACGATCCCCCCAACTATGAATGTTTTTAGCCCTACCTTTTCGATTCGGATCTTCACTTTCACTAGTATTTTCAAAAGGACTAAGATTGTCCGTTAATTTCTTTATCCCATACCCGCGCTCTAACTCCTTCTTAAACACCGTCGAATTAAACCACCATCTTTCCATAGAGTTTTCTTGCCCCCTATTTGTACTATTTATATAAAAATACATAAAAATACAATAGATGAATAGTCATTCGATCCACAATTCTTTATTGTTATTTGAATATCCGATTTCCTATCAAACTAAACATAGAAATGAAGTTACTCCTAATAGGAAGTGTGATTAGGGATTCTCTTTTGTGGAAATCCGGGGATAAGACTTCACTATAAATATGAAATATGATGGAATCCCCTTTTAGTCTTAAATAGAATAATAAAAAAGGCTTTTCCTCTGTCTCTTCGCATCGAACAAAAAAAGAAATGTTTGTTCTTTCCTAGAACGTATTTTTTCGTAAAATCTCGTCTATTAATAAATTTAATAAATTAAGACTCTATTCCAACACGGAATAAAAAAAGACAATATACAGGATGGGTCGAAAGATTTATGATACTTCGCTCGATTCGGGGAAACTACAAGATATATAAAGAATATACCAATCCCAAGGATCCGTAGGTTTAATTGTGGATCCAAGACAACAATATAAAAATTGGAGTCTTCTATTTCTATTTAAAATCTTCTATATCTAGGGATATGTGTATTTATCCAAAATATGTGCAATGCGCTAGAATCTTTGTATTCGGCTCAATCCTTTTAGTAAAAGATTGGGCCGAGTTTAATTGCAATTCAATTAAGAGA